TCTCCTACGACTGGTGGGGTGACAGCTAGTTTTGGTATGCTGGGGGATATCATTATTGCTGAACCCAACGCCTACATTGCATTTGCAGGTAAAAGAGTAATTGAACAAACATTGAATAAGACAGTACCTGAAGGTTCACAAGCGGCTGAATTTTTATTCCATAAGGGCTTATTCGATCCAATCGTACCACGTAATCTGTTAAAGGGCGTTCTGAGTGAGTTATTTCAGCTCCACGCTTTCTTTCCTTTGAATCTTTGAATCATAAATTAAGTAGAACCTTAAGTTAATAGTTAATTAAATTAAATTCGTTAAATTATTTTATTTCTGGCGAATAACTATTTAGAATAAGTATTTATTAAGTATTTATTTATCGAAATCAAAGGAAAAATCGGAAAAATCCGAAGAATGGATTTTTTTTGGTGACATAAGAGGAAATTTTGCAAAGAATCATACAGATAATTTTTTTTTTACCGATATTCCTGTTTCCTAATTAGGAAACCTCTATGAACAAGATAAAAGAGCGAATTCTTTTTCCGCGAAATTCAATTGGCAGGGTAAATAATAAAGAAAACGAATTTCATGTTCTTTTCTTCCTTTCGTATTATATTATAACGAATTTTGGAAGAATTTATAAGCGGAAGAAACTCTTTATTAAATTCAAATTATGAAATTCAAGTTATAAGACAAGAAAAAGATAATATAAAGAAGAATAACAAACAAGTGGATTATCATACATGTATTTCATCTAGAAAAATGAATAAGCCCATTTAGTTAGTTCTATATTCCTTGCACTTTATTATATATACTCACTTAGGTATACTTAGTATAATTATATAGGAATTATAATAATTTTAAGAGATCTTCCTATTTAAGATATCTTTCTAACAATATAATATAGCGATAATAGGTAAAAAGATTAATATAACAATAAATAAATAAATAACAGGTACAAATATTAAATCGAGGTGCCCATTCTATGACAATTCTCAACAACTTACCCTCTATTTTTGTGCCTTTAGTGGGCTTAGTATTTCCGGCAATTGCAATGGCTTCTTTATTTCTTCATGTTCAAAAAAACAAGATTTTTTAGATCTGATGGGGGCAAATTTCATCTATTTTTTTTTTCAAGACTTAGACTTGGATCATAACACAGATATATATTCAGTATAATATGGTATAACTTGTGGCTTCTTTCAAACATAAAAGAAAGAGTTCTTATGCAGGCGTAAACGTAAATATGATATATGAGTAAACGAGCTATTTGAAAATAAGTCGAGATTGGGGCGGATGCATGAAATAGAAAAAAATGCAAAGCCCATGTAGCTATATATGTGTAGATAGGGGATCATATGAGCCTATTATTTTATTTTACTTTTAGATCTAACGAATTGCTTCGAAAGATTCACATCAGAATAGTGCAAGTTGATGAAAGTTCCTTCGGAAACAAAAAAACGTAAAGTCAAATTCATTTTGGCCGGTCTCCCACTTCCAATAAAATGCAATTAGATCGAGTATGAGTTGGCGATCAGAACATATATGGATAGAACTTATAGCGGGGTCTCGAAAAAGAAGTAATTTCTGCTGGGCCATTATACTTTTTTTAGGTTCATTGGGGTTTTTATTGATTGGAATTTCCAGTTATCTTGACAGAAATTTGATATCTTTATTCCCGTCTCAGCAAATAATTTTTTTTCCACAAGGGATCGTGATGTCTTTCTATGGGCTCGCCGGTCTATTTATTAGCTCTTATTTGTGGTGCACAATTTCGTGGAATGTAGGTAGTGGTTATGATCGATTCGATAGAAAAGAAGGAATAGTGTGTATTTTTCGTTGGGGATTTCCAGGAAAAAATCGTCGCATCTTACTCCGACTCTTTATGAAAGACATTCAGTCTATCAGAATAGAAGTTAAAGAGGGTATTTATGCTCGGCGTGTCCTTTATATGGAAATCAGAGGCCAGGGGGCCATTCCTTTGACTCGTACTGATGATAATTTGACTCCACGAGAAATTGAGCAAAAAGCAGCGGAATTGGCCTATTTCTTGCGTGTACCAATTGAAGTATTTTGAAATGAACTGAAGCACTTTTCTTAGCAGGAGGTAAAAAACCCAAAAATCCTCTTTTTTTTTTCTTTTTTTCTATAACATAACTTAACTGAAATTTCTTCATAATACTGATGAACCAAAGAAGACGTATATTATATATACGGAAAACGGAAAAATTAGAAAACGAAACTTTTTTTGTCCGCAAAATTTTTTTTATGCGTATGTAAATTCACTAAATTCAAGGACTAACCACTGACTGACAAATAAAAAAGAGGGAATAGATTCGTGGGTTTGAAGCTTTCTATTCTAATGAAGTGGATTCATTAAAAATTCACAGACGAAAAAATGGAAAAAAAAGCATTCATTCCCCTTCTATATCTTACGTCTATAGTATTTTTGCCCTGGTGGGTCTCTTTTTTATTTAATAAAAGTCTGGGATCTTGGATTATTAATTGGTGGAATACTAGTAAATCCGAAACTTTTTTAAATGATATTCAAGAAAAGAGTATTCTAGAAAAATTAATAGAATTAGAGGAACTCTTCCTGTTGGACGAAATGATAAAGGAATACCCCGAAACACATCTACAAAAATTTCGTATCGGAATCCACAAAGAAACGATCCAATTGATCAAGATGCACAACGAGGATCGTATCTATACGATTTTGCACTTCTCGACAAATATAATCTGTTTCGTTATTCTAAGTGGTTATTCTCTTTTAGTTAATGAAGAACTTATTATTCTTAATTCTTGGGTTCAAGAATTCATATATAACTTAAGCGACACAATAAAAGCCCTTTCCATTCTTTTATTAACCGACTTATGTATAGGATTCCATTCACCCCACGGTTGGGAACTAATGATTGGCTCTTTCTACAAAGATTTTGGGTTTGCTCATAATGATCAAATTATATCTGGACTTGTTTCCACCTTTCCAGTCATTATCGATACAATTTTAAAATATTTGATCTTCCGTTATTTAAATCGTGTATCTCCGTCACTTGTAGTGATTTATCATTCAATGAATGACTGAAAAATGATCCACCGATCCAATTAGAATTTTGTTATTTTGTCCATAAGTAAAATAAAACATTCAAAATCTTACTTTTTTTTTTCTTTTTATACACTTATTTTTTCTATACATCCAAGAGATTCGGATTCCTCCTATATTTTAGTAAAAATTTTTCAGTAACTAGCAGCATCGTGGATAGGGAACTATCCTAGCGACCTACCTAATTTTATTGTAGAAATTTTCGGGATCAACGGCTGGACCATGCAAACTAGAAGGACCCTTTCTTGGATAAAGGAAGAGATTATTCGCTCCATTTCCGTATCGCTCATGATATATATAATAACTGGGGCAGACATTTCAAATGCATATCCCATTTTTGCACAGCAGGGTTATGAAAATCCGCGCGAAGCAACAGGTCGTATTGTATGCGCCAATTGTCATTTAGCTAATAAGCCCGTGGGTATTGAGGTTCCACAAGCGGTACTTCCTGATACTGTATTTGAAGCAGTTGTTCGAATTCCTTATGATATGCAACTGAAACAAGTTCTTGCTAATGGTAAAAAGGGAGCTTTGAATGTGGGGGCTGTTCTTATTTTACCCGAGGGGTTTGAATTAGCCCCTCCTGATCGTATTTCGCCAGAGATGAAAGAAAAGATAGGTAATCTGTCTTTTCAGAGTTATCGCCCCGTTAAAAAAAATATTCTTGTGATAGGTCCCGTTCCTGGTCAAAAATATAGTGAAATCGCCTTTCCTATTCTTTCTCCGGACCCTGCTACTAAGAAGGATGTTCACTTCTTAAAATATCCCATATATGTAGGCGGGAACAGGGGAAGGGGTCAGATTTATCCTGACGGGAGCAAGAGTAACAATACGGTTTATAATGCTACAGCAGCGGGTATAGTAAGCAAAATCATACGAAAAGAAAAAGGGGGATACGAGATAACCATAACAGATGGGCCAGAGGGGCGTCAAGTGATTGATAATATCCCCCCAGGACCAGAACTTCTTGTTTCAGAAGGTGAATCCATCAAACTCGATCAACCATTAACAAGTAATCCTAATGTGGGCGGGTTTGGTCAGGGGGACGCAGAAATAGTACTTCAAGACCCATTACGTGTCCAAGGTCTTTTGTTCTTCTTGGCATCTGTTATTTTGGCACAAATCTTTTTGGTTCTTAAAAAGAAACAGTTTGAGAAGGTTCAATTGTCCGAAATGAATTTCTAGATTGTGAATTTATCAACATCAAGTTCTTATCTTTTCTTAATTTCTTAAAAAGAAGAAAATTTTTGTTGGAAATTCTGTATGAAAAAAAAATTGTGAAAAGACTTTTGTTTTGCTTTTGTTTCTATTTTTTTTTTTTAGACCGGATTAGGGGAATTACTTGTACCACATTTCTACATTTAGTATATATATTGGTAAGAAGACTATTTGACTTTATCCCCTCTTTTTTTTAATCTAAATTGGAGTGGTGCGATTATGTCACTATTCACAGATTTAGCTGTGATACAATGTATCCATAGCTTTTTTTCTGTTCTAAATAGAATCAAATTCGACTAGATACTAAGACTAAGCATAAGATAACTAAGCGAAAAAGAAAAGGTTAAATGAGGAGAACAAAAGATTATAGGAGATATTCTTATATTTGTCTTTTTAGTCTTCGACACAAGAAAGGGGTGTGGAAAGTTCCTTTTCTTGTGTCGAAAAAATAATGATTCTTGATACCATTCATCAAAGATTCCTATTCTTCATTTCTATTTTTTTCAAGTTTATCATAATCTGCTTTTCGTACGTATAAATTCGATTTTTTATGTAAAAAAAAATAACAAAAAAGAAAGGGAAATTTTTTGAGCAAATAGAACTTCTTCAATGAACTTCTAAAAAAATTGGGAGATACCAAAATAAATAATAAAGAGAGTAAGGTTCGATTAGTATAGAAAATAGAAAA